AAAAATCGATCAATAATATAAAAATCGGATGAATCAGCCCAGACCGGCTTACTAATGGGATGCCCTAATACATTACAAAATTTCGCTTTCGCCAATGATCTAATTAAAGGAATAATTGGAACTATTGTATCAAACTTTTTCATAACAATTTCGATTAGAAATGCATTTTGTAGCATTTGACTCCGTACTACTAAAAGATTTAGCTGCACATTTGAAAAATAGCCCAAATAGTGAAATGAATGTTCGGATAATTGGTTTATATGGATCGTTCCTGGTTGAGACCAAACATAAAAATGACATTGCCATAAATGGATAAAAAAGTATTTCCATTTATTGATCAAAAGAGGTGCATTCTTTGAAGCCAGAATAGATTTTCCTTGATATCGAACATAATGAATGAAGGGATCCTTGAACTTGAAGAATGATAAGGTCGACGAAAAATCCTTAGCAAAGACTTCCACAAGATGTTCTATTTTTGCATAGAAAAAGATTCGCTCAAAAAGAACGCTAAAAGATTTGAATCGTAAATTAGAGGATTTGTTATGTAGAAAAAGGAAGATAGATTCGTATTCATATACATAAAAATTATATAGGAACAAGAAAAATCTTGTATTCCTTTTTGAATTTGAAAAAGTATCAATCGATTTTTTTGGAGTAAGAAGACTATTCCAATTACAATAGTAATAAATAAACAACCTTAATAAATGAAAGAAAGAGGCATCTTTCACCCAGTATCGAAGGGTTTGAACCAAGATTTCCAGATGGATAGGATAGGGTATTCTTATATCTGACACAAAATTTAAATATGTAAATTTATCCTCGAAAAAGGGAAAAACTGAATGAATTGATCTCAAATTATTATAAGATTTTACGGTTTCTGCCTCTTCTAAGGAAGAGCTTAATTGTAGGGAAAATGGAATTTCCACGACGACGGCAAAACCCTCTGATATTATTTGAGAATAAAAATGATTATTATACCCCAAAAATGGATTTTTGTTAGAATCATTCGTAGAAATAATCAAATGAGTCTGTTGATACATTCGAGTAATTAAACGTTTTACAATTAGTAAACTAGATTTATTGTCATAACCTACATTTTCTACAAAAATAGATCTATTTAAATCATGACTATAAGCAAGTCCATAAATATACTCCCGAAAAATAAGTGGGTATAGGAAGTCCTGTTGACGAGATCTATTTAGTTGTAAATATACTTGATATTCCTCCATTTAAAAAATTCTATTTTATTTAGTCAAAGGATCCGGGATTCATTGGATTATCAAATGATACATAGTGCGATACGGTCAAAACAAGGTATTCTATTATATATTCGAATTATTTATATATTCGAATTTTTAGAATAAAAAACAGATACCTAGAAAACAAATAAAACCCATCAACGGACTCTCTCTCCTCGCTTTTTCCATCTAATTGTTCTAGGATAAGAAGCTAGTTAGAAATCCTTTATTTTTTTTTTCTCAGATCAATCGCTCTTTTGATTTTGGAAAAGATATATATATATCTTTATCAATATACTCTTTCTTCTACACATTTATCACTACCCCATAACATAATGAAGAATAGCTAATAGTTAGGACTCATAACAAAAATAAATAATCCATTCGTGGGAAAAGCTTTTCCCACATCAAGCACTAATCTCTTTTTAACGTACAATTAGATGGGGTAATCATTCAAATTTAAAATGAAAGCTCGTTGCTTTTTGTTTCGCTATAATTGGAGCCGTCAAGCTCTATCCCTTTATTAATTCAACCCAATTTCATTTTTTTGTTCCAAGCCAAGAATTCAAACAAAAATTTTGGCCGGATTCAATAAGAATGGAATATTTTTTGAATTCGCCATTGATACGACATGCTGCTTTTTCCATTCCTTCCTTTCTGGATCAGTCGTGGTCTTACAAACTCTACCGATGGTATGGACGAACCAATTGCTTCATAGAAATGTGTAAAAAATGGAGTCGCGCTTAAAAGCCGAGTACTCTACCATTGAGTTAGCAACCCTAAAAAAAAAAATAGGATGTGTATATCCAATCGCAATAAAAACAAAAAAAAAAAATAAAAAGAAAAAGATTGAATTGTCTAATAAAATATTACATTAAAACGGAAAAATAGAAATAAAAAAATGAAAAATGTCAAAGACGAATCGATTCTGAACATACAAATGAACAGATCAAATGAAAATAGAAAAAATTTTATCAAATAAAAAATAAAAATTAACAACGATAGACCACCTCTTTGTTTACTATGTTATAGTCTTTGTCTACTATGTTATACATTATACATACATTCTTTTTTTTATTATTTCTATTTACTTTTGAATCAAAAAAAACTTCTTGTTTGTATTGTATCACAGAAAATTCAACGAACCCGCCATTTGATGAAGTAAAAAAAGCCTATGTAACATGAATAAATGGATCGATTTATTCACGATCGGATTATATTTATTTGATACACTGTTGTCAATATTAGTGTTGAAAAAAGAA